TAGTCTATCTCTTTCTATATATGGAAAGTCAAGAAATTCTCATCGAAACATCGAGAAATTGTGCATATAGAAAACTCTAAAGAAAGAAAAAAAGGAGACCCATGCCATGATTTTTAAATCTTTTCTACTTAGTAGTCTAAGTTTCTCGATGAAGATAATTAATTCGGTCGTTGTGGTCGGACTCTATTATGGATTTCTGACCACATTCTCCATAGGGACCTCTTAGATCTTCTTTCTCCAATCTTGGGTTAGGGAAGAAGGAGATATTCGCGACTACTGGCGGTTTCATTATGGGGCAGCTCATGATCTTCATATCGATCTATTATCCACCTCTGCATCTATTCTTTCTTAGCTAAACGGGTGGAAGATCCATCCAATTTGGTTATATCATGGACTCGAAAAAAGGATCTGAATGTGACTGAAATGCACGATCTTCACAGGTATCACTTTTCACGATACCTAAACCTAAAAGGTGGAATAGCTATTTTCGAACCATTTCCTATAAGAGAATGGTTTCCATTACTTTGAGAAATGGATTCTATATCAAACTATAGCTATTGCATTAAAGAAGAAAAGAAACTAATAGAAGTCGAAGACGCGGAATGGTAGTGAATAGAGAAAAAGATTCTTCTGATTTTCTTGTTCCTGAAAATATTCTATCTATCTCCTAGACGCCGTAGAGAATTGAGAATTTTCATGTCTTTCAATTCTCGTACTCGTAATTGGAAAGTTACGGAAGGAAATCCATCATTTTGCAATGAAAACAACATAAAAAACTCTGGACAATTTCGAAATCAGACCAAGCATCTTAATACATATGCAAAAAAATGCATTATTGGCCCACCGTTGATTACAAGATTTAGCTTTTATGAATCGCTATTGGTTTGATACAAATAATGGCAGTCGTTTCAGTATGTTAAGGATACAGATGTATCCACAATTCATTTAGAGTTACTTAATAGCCTATTTCTTATACTATATCTCTATCCCGTGAAATTCTCGAGCCGAAAGATGGATGCATATGCTGTGTTTCATTTTGCTAAATGATATCAATTAAATGGTGTATCAATTCTATAAATTGGATATAGCAATAAATAAATCAGCAAAATTCTTTTATTTTAGATAGAAGAAACATTTCTTCTATCCAAAATAAAAGAATGTACCTTCTATCCAAATCCAATTTGCATCGATAAAATAAATCCAAATTCCAGATTCCAGCAGTAGGTGAATAATTGCAAATTTTTGTGTGTACGAGATTAGAATAACTTCAAAATAACTGACATAATTTTTTATTTTTCCTGATCAGAAAAATACATGAAAAAGAAAGGAGGTAGAAAAATTTTTTGATTTATGGTTAAAGAAGAAAAACAAGAAAACAGGGGTTCTGTTGAATTTCAAGTATTCAGTTTCACCAATAAGATACGGAGACTTGCTTCACATTTGGAATTACACAAAAAAGATTTTTCATCGGAAAGAGGTCTACGAAGACTTTTGGGAAAACGTCAACGTTTGCTGGCTTATTTGGCAAAGAAAAATAGAGTACGTTATAAGAAATTAATCAGTCAGTTGGATATTCGGGAGAAGTAATTTAATTGTTCGAATTTTTTTCTTATTTTATTAATTAGTAGTCTTATAGTAGTCTTAGATTTTGCATTTTGATGAGCCTCGTTTTTTTGAGGAATTCATGGAATAATGAATTAAGGAAGAAAGAATATGAGTTTACCTTTACCGCTTACAAGAAAAGATTTCATGATAGTCAATATGGGTCCTCACCACCCATCAATGCATGGTGTTCTTCGACTGATCATTACTCTCGATGGTGAAGATGTTATTGATTGTGAACCCATATTAGGCTATTTACACAGAGGAATGGAAAAAATCGCGGAAAACAGAACTATTATACAATACTTACCTTATGTAACACGGTGGGATTATTTAGCTACTATGTTTACAGAAGCAATAACGGTAAATGCACCAGAATTCTTGGAGAATATTCAAATACCTCAAAGAGCCAGCTATATTAGGGTAATTATGTTAGAATTGAGCCGTATAGCTTCTCACTTGTTATGGCTTGGACCTTTTATGGCGGATCTCGGCGCACAGACTCCTTTTTTCTACATTTTTAGAGAGAGAGAATTGATATATGATCTATTTGAGGCTGCTACAGGTATGCGAATGATGCATAATTACTTTCGCATCGGAGGAGTAGCTGCCGATCTACCTTATGGATGGATGGATAAATGTTTAGATTTCTGTGATTATTTTTTACGAGGAATTGTTGAATATCAACAACTTATTACACAGAATCCTATTTTTTTAGAACGAGTTGAAGGAGTCGGTTTTATTAGTGGAGAAGAGGCGGTAAATTGGGGCTTATCGGGACCAATGTTACGAGCTTCTGGAATACAATGGGATCTTCGTAAAATTGATCCTTATGAGTCTTACAATCAATTTGATTGGAAAATACAATGGCAAAAAGAAGGAGATTCATTAGCTCGCTATTTAGTACGAATCGGTGAAATGAGAGAATCCATCAAAATTATTCAACAGGCTATAGAGAAAATTCCTGGAGGACCTTATGAGAATTTAGAAGCCCGACGCTTTAATAAAGCAAAGAATTCCGAATGGAATGATTTTGAATATCGATTTCTTGGTAAAAAACCCTCACCTAATTTTGAATTATCAAAGCAAGAGCTTTATGTAAGAGTAGAAGCTCCAAAAGGTGAATTAGGAATTTATCTGGTAGGAGATGATAGTCTTTTCCCCTGGAGATGGAAAATCCGTCCACCCGGTTTTATTAATTTGCAAATTCTTCCTCAGCTAGTTAAAAAAATGAAATTGGCTGATATCATGACGATATTAGGTAGTATAGATATCATTATGGGGGAAGTTGATCGTTGAAATGGTAATAGATAGGGTAGAGGTGGAAACTATCAATTCTTTTTCGAAATTAGAATTATTAAAAGAAGTCTATGGACTGATATGGATTCTACCCATTTTGACCCTCCTACTGGGAATCACAATAGAGGTACTCGTAATTGTGTGGTTAGAGAGAGAAATATCCGCATCGATACAACAACGTATTGGTCCTGAATATGCTGGACCCCTGGGACTGCTTCAAGCTATAGCAGATGGAACTAAACTAATTTTTAAAGAGGATATCCTTCCATCCCGAGGAGAGATTCCTTTATTTAGCATTGGACCCTCTATAGCAGTCATATCCGTTTTATTAAGTTTTTTAGTTATCCCTTTGGGATATCGTTTTGTTTTAGCTGATCTTAGTATTGGTGTTTTTTTATGGATTGCTATTTCAAGTATTGCTCCTATTGGTCTTCTTATGGCAGGATATAGCTCAAATAATAAATATTCTTTTTTAGGCGGTCTACGAGCAGCTGCTCAATCTATTAGTTATGAAATACCATTAACTTTTTGTGTGCTAGCAATATCTCTACGTGTGATTCGTTAAAATTGGACCTTTTTCTTCTAAAATACATTGAATACTTAATTATCTTTTTCTTTATTCTGTATTCAGGTTGCTAAGTTAAACTAGATAGCTATATGAGTGAAACAAAACAGCTTATTAATTTGTAGTAAAAAGAAAAAATCTCATTTCCTACGTACAAGAAAAAGTTGAAGTAAACATAAGCAGTGTAAACTCTTTACCCCAAGGTTGAGATTGTTTGATTAGTCATCATATCTTGAAGCGGGCAAGAATAAGGGATTTGCGATATGGAATTCTTCACGATATGGAATTCCATTACTAGAATATTTTTAGTTATTACTATAACTTATAACCATAAGAGAATCCATCAAAAGTTAGTGAGGGGTTAGGAACACTAAAGTACATAAAGGATTAGTAATGAGAGAATCTAAATCATTAGACATTTTACCTCATAAAAGGAATCATAATAAGAACTTGAAATTGGTGGAAATGATCAAGTAGTACTTTCTTCGTATTCCGATCCAGAGTATGTTCCCATTCGCTTGTTAAGGAAATGGCTATCAAGAACGAATTAACCCTTTATTCCTTTTTTCTTTTTAAGTATAAGTAGACCCTCCGGGGGAAAGAAGAATAGGATAAAAGATATGGAATCCAATACAAAAAAAGGTCCTTATTTATTGTTTCCTCCCTTTATCCATATTCATACAGAATTCCTCATGAACTAATACCCAAATCTTTCCATTTATTAATAGCTATAACGAGTGTTTTATTCCAATATTAAGTTATTACTGAACAAAGAAAAATTTTAATTTTATTATATAAAGGATGAGATCAATTCAGAAGCGCCTTTTTATTATTCTAGCAGACGGAATTGCTTTGGTCTAATTTAGGGCTTTCTAATCAATTTTATCTTACCTAATTCTATCTACGCCCAGGGAATAGAAACGAAACAATCCTTTCCCTTTTTCTGATCATAGGGGAGCCGTATGAAACTAAGGTTTCATGTACGGTTTTGGAATAGCGGTGGGAACTGTGATGTTATCATCGACTATGATTATCTAATAGTTCAAGTACAGTTGATATAGTTGAAGCACAGTCAAAATATGGTTTTTTTGGTTGGAATCTTTGGCGTCAGCCTATAGGTTTTCTTGTTTTTCTAATTTCCTCTTTGGCAGAATGTGAAAGATTACCCTTTGATTTACCAGAAGCAGAGGAAGAATTAGTAGCAGGTTATCAAACTGAATATTCTGGTATTAAATATGGTTTATTTTATCTTGCTTCTTACCTAAATTTATTAGTTTCCTCTTTATTTGTAACAGTTCTTTACTTAGGCGGGTGGAATTTCTCTATTCCCTATATATCTCTTTTTGAATTTTTCCAAATGAATAAAATGGTTGGAATTTTGGAAATAATAATGGGTATCCTTATTACATTAACTAAAGCTTATTTATTTCTCTTCATTTCTATCACAATAAGATGGACTTTACCCAGGATGAGAATGGATCAGTTATTAAATCTTGGATGGAAATTTCTTTTACCCATTTCTCTGGGCAATCTCTTATTAACAACTTCTTCCCAACTAGTTTCACTATAAATAAGATAATACAATAACAGTAGGAATATTTTCAACACAAAAGTTCTCTCAAACAAGAGAAAGAAACATACCTTTTTCATAGATATTTAGAATATGTTCCCTATGATAACTGGGTTCATTAGTTATGGTCAACAAACAATACGCGCCGCAAGATACATTGGTCAAAGTTTCATAATTACCTTATCCCACACAAATCGTTTACCTATAACGATTCACTACCCTTATGAAAAATCAATTACATCGGAGCGTTTCCGGGGGCGAATACACTTTGAATTTGATAAATGTATTGCTTGTGAAGTATGTGTTCGAGTATGCCCCATAGATCTACCCCTTGTGGATTGGAGATTTGAAAAGGATATTAAAAAGAAACAATTGCTTAATTATAGTATTGATTTTGGAGTTTGTATATTTTGTGGTAACTGTGTTGAATACTGTCCGACAAACTGTTTATCAATGACTGAAGAATATGAACTTTCTACTTATGATCGTCATGAATTGAATTACAATCAAATAGCTTTGAGTCGGTTACCAATCTCCATAATGGGGGATTACACAATTCAAACAATTAGGAATTCACCTCAAAGTAAAATAGACGAAGAAAAATCTTGGAATTCAAGAACGATTACTAATTACTAGGTACGGTACGATAATTTTTTTTGTTAGTAAAATCCAATAGTTTTTTACTAACTATAAAGAAAAATGAATAACTATTGCTTATTACAAATTATTCCTGATTTAAAATGAGAGTAGATTTTCATGATGCGATTTCTAACTATACAACTTATATATATACAAAAAAAATATCCTAATCCCTTTTTTCTTCCTTAAAGCTTTTAGTCAGTTCATGAAAAATTTTATACTATTAATTTCTTTTTATCCATAATGGATTTACCTGGACCAATACATGAGATTCTTGTACTATTTGGGGGATTTGTTCTTCTACTAGGGGGTCTAGGAGTAGTATTACTTACCAACCCAATTTATTCTGCATTTTCGCTGGGATTAGTTCTTGTTTGTATATCTTTATTTTATTTTTTATTGAATTCCTACTTTGTAGCTGTCGCACAACTTCTTATTTATGTAGGAGCCATAAATGTCTTGATCATATTTGCTGTAATGTTTATAAATGGCTCAGAGTGGTCTAAAGATAAGAATTATTGGACTATTGGAGATGGGTTTACTTCACTCGTTTGTATAACTATTCCTTTTTCACTAATGACAACTATCCCAGATACGTCATGGTATGGAATTCTTTGGACTACAAGATCAAACCAAATAGTAGAACAGGGTCTCATAAATAACGTTCAACAAATTGGGATTCATTTAGCAACCGATTTTTATCTTCCGTTTGAACTCATTTCCCTAATTCTTCTAGTTTCTTTAATAGGTGCAATTACTATGGCTCGACAATAAGAAATATTTAGAATGAATCAAAATTCTTAGAATTTCAAATCTAAAAAAAAAAAAAATAACTAAAGAATCACAATTTTGATTTAGTAAAACCCATCTACTGCCAACACAACAAATACCCTCCTTTCGCTTTTGTTGCGTAATTGTTCTATTCTAATTAATTGAATCGGTTCAATTCTTGTCCTCATATATATTGAAATGAATCGAGATTGATAAGGAGTTAATTAATGATGTTTGAGCAGGTACTTTTTTTGAGTGTCTATTTATTTTCGATTGGTATCTATGGCTTGATCACAAGCCGAAACATGGTTAGAGCTCTAATATGTCTTGAACTTATACTGAATTCCATTAATCTAAATCTCGTAACATTTTCTGATCTATTTGATAGTCGCCAATTAAAAGGAGATATTTTCGCAATTTTTGTTATAGCCCTTGCGGCTGCTGAAGCAGCTATTGGACTATCCATTCTTTCTTCTATCCATCGTAACAGGAAATCAACTCGTATCAATCAATCTAATTTTTTGAATAATTAGAGAATCCTCTAAACAAAGGCACATATATAATAATATGGAACTTTAAGATGAATAGAAATCGAATCGTATTTTCTTATTATTATTTGAGAATATCCATTTTTGGAGTAGGTTATTTCGGAGTATTCTTTTTTACTTATTGAATATTGCATTTTTGAAATTATTGATATTGCAATTTGCATATTGCAATAATTTATATTGAAAAGATGATAGCCAATTTATTAGCTAATTCGAATTAGTATGTAGAATTTGTATAATTATGATTGTTGAAGCCTTAAATTCAAGTCTCTTGGCTCTTTTCATGCTTTCTCACAAACAGATTAAGAAAAGAAATATATTGCATTATTTATAAAATTTGGATAAACCATTGCTTCGTCTGGTGTCTACAATACATCTAACTTATATAGTACTAATTTCTTTTTATTTTACCAGATAGAAAATTTTTATGTTGAAAAGAAAAATTTATAGATCCAATGTCACATTCTGTAAAAATTTATGATACATGTATAGGATGCACTCAATGTGTACGAGCTTGTCCAACAGATGTATTAGAAATGATACCTTGGGATGGATGTAAAGCCAAGCAAATAGCTTCTGCGCCGAGAACCGAGGATTGTGTAGGTTGTAAAAGATGCGAATCCGCCTGCCCAACGGATTTTTTAAGTGTCCGCGTTTATTTAGGGCCTGAAACAACCCGCAGCATGGCTCTATCTTATTGATACGTTACAAAAAATTCCACTTGAATCGTCTGATTCCTCTTTACCGAAGGAGCCTGTGCTCGAAATAATCGAGCATGGGCTTTTCTGGTCAAAACGTATCTTGTCTTTATTACTTTATCATGAGTTATTTCCCTTGGTTAACAATACTTGTAGTTTTGCCGATATTTGCAGGTTCATTAATTTTCTTTTTACCTCATAAAGGAAATAAAATAGTTAGATGGTATACTATATCCATTTGTTTATTAGAATTCCTTCTAATAATTTATGCATTCTGTTATCATTTCCAATCGGAGGATCCTTTAATCCAATTAAAGGAGGATTATAAATGGATAGATGTTTTCGATTTTCACTGGAGATTGGGAATCGATGGACTTTCATTAGGATCTATTTTATTGACAGGATTTATCACTACTTTAGCTACTTTAGCGGCTTGGCCAGTTACCCGGAATTCGCGATTATTCTATTTCCTGATGCTAGCAATGTATAGCGGTCAAATAGGATTATTTTCTTCACGAGACCTTTTACTTTTTTTTATCATGTGGGAGTTAGAATTAATTCCTGTTTATTTACTTTTATCCATGTGGGGGGGAAAGAGGCGTCTGTATTCAGCTACCAAGTTTATTTTGTATACTGCAGGCGGTTCCATTTTTTTATTAATCGGAGTTCTGGGTATGGGCTTATATGGTTCCAACGAACCAGGATTAGATTTAGAAAGATTGATTAATCAATCATACCCTGCAACATTGGAAATACTTTTATATTTTTGCTTCCTTATTGCTTATGCTGTCAAATTACCGATTATACCTCTGCATACGTGGTTACCAGATACCCATGGGGAAGCACATTATAGTACATGTATGCTTTTAGCGGGAATCCTATTAAAGATGGGAGCATACGGATTGATTCGGATAAATATGGAATTGTTACCTCATGCTCATTATCTATTTTCCCCGTGGTTAGTAATAATAGGAGCGGTGCAAATAATCTATGCAGCTTCAACTTCTCTGGGTCAACGAAATTTCAAAAAAAGAATAGCCTACTCCTCTGTATCTCACATGGGTTTCATAATTATAGGAATTGGTTCCATAACCAACATTGGACTAAATGGAGCTATTTTACAAATATTATCCCATGGATTTATTGGTGCTACACTTTTTTTCTTGGCGGGAACGGCTTGTGATAGAATGCGTCTTGTTTATCTCGAAGAACTGGGGGGGATATCTATCCCAATGCCAAAAATTTTTACTATGTTTAGTAGCTTTTCAATGGCTTCTCTTGCCTTGCCAGGAATGAGCGGTTTTGTTGCAGAATTAGTAGTATTTTTTGGACTAATTACTAGTCCAAAATTTATGTTAATGCCAAAAATGCTAATTACTTTTCTCATGGCAGTTGGAATGATATTAACTCCTATTTATTTATTATCTATGTTACGCCAGATGTTCTATGGATACAAGCTATTTCATGTTCCAAACGCAAATTTTGTGGATTCTGGACCACGAGAACTTTTTCTTTTAATCTGTATCTTTTTACCAGTAATAGGAATTGGTATTTATCCAGATTTTGTTCTCTCGCTATCCGTTGACAGGGTAGAGGCTCTCCTATCCAATTATTATCCTAAATAGGATTTTCTTTTTTTAACTAGTCCAACTCTATATTCCTAGTGGAAAACCAAAAAACTCAGAAAAAAGTTAAAAAGTATAATTAGATCTATCTCGAATTTTTGAGAACCCCTTGAACTTCAAGGGGTGCTCAAATCAAACAAAAAAGAAAAAACCAGCATTTTATGAAGGTTTTATGTTATGTAATCATTTAGATAGTAATGTAAATGAACCATAACTATGTAAACCTATTCCTAATAGATTGATACCAAAATAGCATATCCAAATTATAAGAAATCCTATCGAAGCTACAAGTGCTGAATTCGTACCCTTCCAATTTGGATTTGTTCTACTATGTAAATAAATTGCAAATATGGTCCAAGTAATAAATGCCCAAGTTTCCTTAGGATCCCAATTCCAATAGGACCCCCACGCCTCATTAGCCCATACTGCTCCACAAAGAATACCTATGGTTAAAAGGGTAAACCCTAGACTAATGACACGATAACTCCAAGAATCCAAACGCTCAGTTAATTGATATTTGTAATAATTTGGAAATGCAGGAAAAGAGGTGTTTTTTAAAACACTTCTTTTTTCATAGAAATATTCAATCTCACTAAAGAAAAATGTTTTAAGTAAAACATTTTTTTTCTTTTTATTAAAAAATAAATCGAAATTCTTTCGAAATCTAATGATTAAAAGAGCGGCGGATAATAAGGATCCGCACAAAAGAGTTGCATAGCTTAGTAACATCATACTGACATGCATCATTAACCACTGAGATTGTAGAGCAGGTACTAGTATTGTAGATTGATGCATTTCAGTTAAAAGACCCGACGTGGCAAAGCTTTGGGTTAAAATAGTACTTGGCGTAGTTATAGTGCTTAAATAATTTTTAGAGTTCTGTATCTTAGGAATAGTATGAAGAATATACAGAGCCCATGAAAGGAAGATCAATGACTCATATAAATTACTTAATGGAAAATGTCCCGAAGAAACCCAACGAGAAACTAAGAATCCTGTTATAGAAAAAAAAGTAGCTATCATTCCTTTTTCTGACGAATCACGTAATCCCCTAAGTTCACAAACGAATAAGGTTATCAAATGAATCGTAATCACAATTGAAATGGTTGAGAAAGAGATATGAGTTAGTATATGTTCTAAAGTTGCAAATAGCATAAAGAAGAGGTTCCATTACAAAATTGGAAATTTCAAATTGAATCCATTTTCTAATCTATTGTATTCTTTTTCGAGAATGCCGCCACTCGGACTCGAACCGAGATGCTTGAGCACTGCTTCCTAAGAGCAGCGTGTCTACCAATTTCACCATGGCGGCTAACTTTAAATAATAGTTAACTTAAAAAAATAATAGTTATTTTCTCGCGAATCGTCGAGATTGGGAGAATCTATAGAATTTAGTAACATTCTAATTTTTTCATTAAATATAATGAATTTTGTATTTTAGAAAAATTTCTAGAATGAAAGCCATTATGCTCTTATTAATATGATTTACCAAATTTATTTGTGAATTTTGAATAAGATTAGGTAGAGGTTATAAATCCTATTGCAAGAATACTCTACTTTTGAGAATAGAATCCTCGTAAAAAAATACGAGGATTCTATTCTCAAAAGTTATTTGATAGGAAAAGAATACTGAGGACACAATATACCAAAAACTTTTGCTCTATATAACAGAACGATTAGTTCTAAGATAAGAATATTGTACCGACAAATTCGACACATAAAAGTAGATTCATTAATTAATCTGAATTATTCATATTAAATAATAGAAATTTCTTTGGAATTTGGAATAGGTCAATTCAGATTATTCCAAAACCTTTTTATTTGTTTGTTGCCCAGAAAAACCTTTTGGTTTTGGATACTCGTTGCTGCTAGAAAAAGGTCTTGATTTGGCCAAAGAAAAACATTGTACTATGGAAAAATAAGTCTTTTTCTTCCAAAGATTTTTACGAATACGCTTTTTTGACATCGAAGTACGTTTTTTTGGAACTGCCATTCAAAAAGGGAATTACTTTTTTCTAGTTGTATGTGAAAGACATCTATTGCTCCAAATCAATCCTTCTTTCTTTTTTTTCTTAGTATTTATACTTAGGAAAGATACTGAAATTCTAAATTATTTTTTATTCCATTTTGTCTAATGTGGATAAGGCAAGAGTTTTTTAGCGTATTTTTTATATATATTTTATACTTTTTTTAATAATATACAATATATACAACGATATATTATATACAAAGGTTTTCCCATTTAAATCAATTTCTATATCAAATATACTTATAGAAATATACGGTATGGGCAATAAGCCCCAATAAGATAGAGAGATAAAAAGAAGTAAAATTCAAATAGTTAATTAAGTTCATAATGATATTTCATAATTGAATTCCAATTCAAATAAAAAAATACTTAGTCTCTTAAACAAGACATTCTAAAACTTAGATAATTTTAGTCATTAGGATTTCCTTTTTATATGAAGTAAGAAATATTCGAGAATTTCCTGTAAATGTAAATATAGGTTTTCTTTGGAATTCAATCAGTTACGAAATAAGAGGTCTTTTTCATTTTAACAGAAAGATGAATAGAAATTAAAATGATTCAATCTTTTTTTTATTCCTTCAGAAAGAGATAAGAATAGGTTTGGTGAATCGGAAACAATTTTATTTTATAGAAAAATTTTAACTAAAATTTGCTATTTCTTTTCTTATGGAACATACATATCAATATGCCTGGGTAATCCCTCTTCTCCCACTTCCAGTTATTATGTCAATAGGGTTTGGACTTTTTCTTATTCCGACAGCAACAAAAAATCTTCGTCGCATATGGGCTTTTCCTAGTGTTTTACTCTTAAGTATAGCTATGGTATTCTCAGCTCACCTATCTATTCAACAAATAAATGGAAGTTCTATCTATCAATATCTATGGTCTTGGACCATTAATAATGATTTTTCCTTAGAATTTGGATACTTGATTGACCCCCTTACTTCTATTATGTTAATACTAATTACTACTGTAGGAATCTTGGTTCTTATTTATAGTGATGATTATATGTCTCACGATGAAGGATATTTGAGATTTTTTGTTTATATAAGTTTTTTTAATATTTCCATGTTAGGATTGGTTACTAGTTCAAATTTGATACAAATTTATTTTTTTTGGGAACTTGTGGGAATGTGTTCCTATTTACTGATAGGCTTTTGGTTTACACGGCCAATTGCAGCGAGTGCTTGTCAAAAAGCTTTTGTAACTAATCGTGTAGGGGATTTTGGTCTATTATTAGGAATTTTAGGTTTTTTTTGGATAACAGGTAGTTTAGAGTTTCGGGATTTATTCAAAATAGCTAATAACTGGATTCCTAATAATGGAATTAATTCCTCACTTACTACTTTATGTGCTTTTTTATTATTCCTTGGTGCAGTTGCCAAATCTGCACAATTCCCTCTTCACGTATGGTTACCCGATGCGATGGAAGGACCCACTCCCATTTCAGCTCTTATACACGCAGCAACTATGGTTGCTGCGGGGATTTTTCTTCTAGCTCGACTTTTTCCTCTTTTCATATCCCTACCTTTGATAATGAGTTTCATTTCTTTAGTTGGTACAATAACACTTTTCTTAGGAGCTACTTTAGCTCTTGCTCAGAGAGATATTAAAAGAAGCTTAGCTTATTCTACAATGTCTCAATTAGGTTATATGATGTTAGCTCTAGGTATAGGTTCTTATCAAGCAGCTTTATTCCATTTGATTACCCATGCTTATTCGAAAGCTTTATTGTTCTTGGGATCCGGATCCGTTATTCATTCAATGGAACCTCTTGTTGGATATTCACCAGATAAAAGTCAGAATATGGTTCTTATGGGTGGTTTAAGAAAATATGTTCCAATTACAAGAACAACTTTTTTATGGGGTACACTTTCTCTTTGTGGTATTCCACCTCTTGCTTGCTTCTGGTCCAAAGATGAAATCCTTAGTAATAGTTGGTTGTATTCACCCTATTTTGGAGTAATAGCCTCTTTTACTGCAGGATTAACTGCATTTTATATGTTTCGGGTATATTTACTTACTTTTGATGGGTATTTGCGTGTTCATTTTCAAAAGTATAGTAGTACTAAAGAAGGTTCATTAGGTTCAATATCTTTATGGGGAAAAAGCATACCCAAAGGAGTCAATAGAGATTTTGTTTTATCAACAATGAAGAGTGGAGTTTCTTTTTTTTCACAAAATATATCAAAAATTCATGGTAATACAAGAAATAGGATAGAATCCTTTAGTACTCCGTTTGGGACTAAAAAAACTTTTGTCTATCCTCATGAAACGGGAAATACTATGCTATTTCCACTTCTTATATTACTGCTTTTTACATTGTTCGTTGGATTCATAGGAATCCATTTTGATAATGGAGTAATGGGTAATGGAATATCGGAGTTAACCATATTATCAAAGTGGCTAACCCCTTCAATAAACCTTTTCCAAGAAAATTCAAATTCTTCCATAAATTCATATGAATTTATCACTAATGCAATTTCTTCTGTAAGTTTAGCTTTTTTTGGTCTATTTGTAGCATATATCCTCTATGGATCTCCTTATTCTTTTTTTCAGAATTTGAATTTTAAAAATTCCCTTTTAAAAAGGAATCCAAAAAAGTTATTTTGGGATCAAGTAAAAAAAAAGATATACAGCTGGTCATATAATCGTGGTTATATAGATGTTTTCTATAGTAGGATCTTTATCCTGGGTATAAGAAGATTAGCCGAACTAATGCATTTTTTCGATAAAGGTGTCATTGATGGAATTACCAATGGAGTAGGTCTTGCTGGTTTTTGTATAGGAGAGGAAATAAAATATGTAGGGGGAGGACGAATATCGTCTTATCTATTCTTTTTTTTATGTTATGTATCTTTGTTCATATTCTTTCTTCCTTAATTCATTATTCCATGAATTCCTCAAAAAAACGAGGCTCATCAAAATGCAAAATCTAAGACTACTATAAGACTACTAATTAATAAAATAAGAAAAAAATTCGAACAATTAAATTACTTCTCCCGAATATCCAACTGACTGATTAATTTCTTATAACGTACTCTATTTTTCTTTGCCAAATAAGCCAGCAAACGTTGACGTTTTCCCAAAAGTCTTCGTAGACCTCTTTCCGATGAAAAATCTTTTTTGTGTAATTCCAAATGTGAAGCAAGTCTCCGTATCTTATTGGTGAAACTGAATACTTGAAATTCAACAGAACCCCTGTTTTCTTGTTTTTCTTCTTTAACCATAAATCAAAAAATTTTTCTACCTCCTTTCTTTTTCATGTATTTTTCTGATCAGGAAAAATAAAAAATTATGTCAGTTATTTTGAAGTTATTCTAATCTCGTACACACAAAAATTTGCAATTATTCACCTACTGCTGGAATCTGGAATTTGGATTTATTTTATCGATGCAAATTGGATTTGGATAGAAGGTACATTCTTTTATTTTGGATAGAAGAAATGTTTCTTCTATCTAAAATAAAAGAATTTTGCTGATTTATTTATTGCTATATCCAATTTATAGAATTGATACACCATTTAATTGATATCATTTAGCAAAATGAAACACAGCATATGCATCCATCTTTCGGCTCGAGAATTTCACGGGATAGAGATATAGTATAAGAAATAGGCTATTAAGTAACTCTAAATGAATTGTGGATACATCT